AAAAAGAAGAGCAAAGCAAACGAAGCATGCCCAAAGGTAAACCAACCCCTTGGACTGCTACGAAAAACACCATCGGATTTCAAAGTAGCACGGTCTAATTCAAAAATTTCACCCAATTGAGCACGTCTAGCATATTTTTTCACAGTAGCAGGGTCACTATAACTGACTCCATTTAGTTCGCCGCCATAGAACTCAACAGTTACACCTACTTGTTCGACACTATATTTTGATTCTGCCCGTCTAAAAGGAACATCAGCTCTAACAATTCCGTCCCCATCGACCAAAACAACTGGAAATGTTTCAAAAAACGTCGGCATACGACGTACAAAAAGTTCATGCCCCTCTTTATCTCTAAAGATAGGATGTCCTAACCACCCAACAGCTATTCCATCCCCGTTGTCCATTGAACCCGCTCTGAATAATCCCCCTTTTGCCGGATTATTACCGATGTAATCATAAAAAGCTAGTTTTTCAGGAATTTTAGACCAAGCTTCAGATAAACTTTGATTTTCGGCTAAGCCAGCACCAATTCTTCGATATATTTCTTGTTGGAAGTATCCTTGATCCCATTGATAGCGCGTCGGACCAAACAATTCAATCGGGGTAGTTGCTGAACCATACCACATAGTTCCAGCAACTACAAAAGCTGCAAAAAAGACAGCAGCAATACTACTGGAAAGGACGGTTTCAATATTTCCCATACGTAACCCTTTGTATAGGCGTTGGGGCGGACGAACACTAAGATGAAATAGACCTGCCAATATGCCTAAGGTCCCTGCTGCAATATGGTGAGAAGCTATTCCTCCCGGAACAAAAGGATCAAAACCTTCCACACCCCACGCTGGATTTACGGCCTGTACCCTTCCAGTTAATCCATAAGGATCGGACACCCATATTCCAGGGCCATACAATCCTGTTACATGAAATGCACCAAAACCAAAGCAAGCCACCCCTGAGAGAAATAAATGAATTCCAAAGATTTTAGGCAAATCCAAAGAGGGTTTTCCTGTACGTTCATCAGTAAATATTTCTAGATCCCAATACACCCAATGCCAGATAGCTGCCAAAAAACACAAGCCAGAAAACACAATATGTGCCCCGGCCACACCTTCGTAACTCCAAATACCCGGATTCGTTACAGTCCCTCCTGTGATACTCCAACCGCCCCACGAATTCGTTATTCCTAAACGAGTCATGAAGGGTATAACGAACATACCCTGTCTCCACATTGGATCAAGAACAGGATCAGAGGGATCAAAAACGGCTAATTCGTATAGAGCCATCGAACCGGCCCAACCAGCAACCAGAGCTGTATGCATTATATGGACAGCAATCAAACGACCCGGATCATTCAATACGACGGTATGAACACGATACCAAGGCAAACCCATGGAAATACCCCTTTATCAACGAAAAATAGACACAATGTAACTTTATTGCATTGAAAAAAGCTATGCTATGGACCCCCTTTTTTAGGGGATTCTCTCGGGGAAAGCATTAATATTTGTTTGATGCTTTGCGTAATAATTACTTTTAGTAATAATGAAACTTTTTTGTTCGTAGGAACAAAAAGAAGCAGATCTATTCTATACCCGATAAGTAACAATACGCAATGGTAAGGGGTTGATACCATTTTATATGGGTGAATCTATATATATTTGTTCATCATTCAAAGGACTCATTTGGAAGAATTTTCCTTAATTCATTTTGTCTTCTTTTTTTTTTTATTTTATGAACTTAGTCAATCTATGGATAAAATGGGATAATAAAATCAATAGCATTAGGCCACTAAACCCACTGTTACGCTTTCACATCAAAGTGAGATATAGTACTTAATTTTTCTTTTATTTAATGCCTATTGGTGTTCCAAGAGTACCCTTTCGAAGTCCTGGAGAGGAAGATGCATTGTGGATTGACGTATAGTGCGACTTGTCAGATATATTGGGCATACGGTATTTCCCCGTTCTCTTCCCCGATCGAGATATTCCCTCTTTCGCCCGAGAAAGATTGATTCAATTATCAAAAATTTGGAGCGTGAAGTGCAATTAGATCCATTTTTTAGGGAGGGTATACGGATTAATATTATCAATTAGAATAATTTATGGTTGGCTTGGTTAGACCAATTAAATGAAGTATCCAGGCTCCGTTTAGAAAAAAACCAATTGGTAATAAATATATTTAATATATTTATGATTACGACTTAATATCATATTTATATCATATTTTAGTTATTTCGATTTATTTAGATATTTAGAAATAAAAGTGATGCTAATCAATCGAGTAATATGATGAATGCGTTGAATATTTGTTGGAAGACATGAAATGAATAAAAAAAAAATAGGGAAGTCGTAGCAAAAGGACGTGGTATTGGGGCATTTGTCCTATATGTACAAATCCAAATCGGGCGGATCTTTACGCGGAGTAGAGCATAAACCTAAAAAAATTGAAGAAGCCCAGTCAGGAACAAGAAAATTACATCGCGATTAAAATTGTATCTCGATGAAACAATACATCAATGAGAAGTTAGTCAGATAAGCTTAGCAATTTTTTTAGATAAACAAAACAGGCCAAAACTCATCTTTCGTGAAAAATGAAAGAAAAGTCCATTTTATCTATTTTATTTTTATTAAGTTATAAGTTAAAAAACCTGTTATGAAAAAAAAAGCTAGAATCTACACATTGATTCTCTTTTTTCATGATTTTTGTTGAACCGTATGCATCAAAAGGTGCATGTACGGTTTCTAAGGGATACCATTTTATCCCAATCAACCGACTTTATCGAGAAAGATTACTTTTTTTAGGCCAAGGGGTTGATAGCGAGATCTCGAATCAACTTATTGGTCTTATGGTATATCTCAGCATAGAGGATGATACCAAAGATCTTTATTTGTTTATAAACTCTCCTGGCGGGTGGGTAATACCCGGAGTAGCTATTTATGATACTATGCAATTTGTGCGACCAGATATACAGACAATATGCATGGGATTAGCCGCTTCGATGGGATCTTTTATTCTTGTCGGAGGGGAAATTACCAAACGTCTAGCATTCCCTCACGCTCGGCGCCAATGAGTTTTTTATTTGATTTGAGAGAAAAAAGAAAACTATGCCTTCGCTCTATATGAATATTTAAGTAATAATAGCATGGCACTTCGAATTCGATATGAGAAATGTTTTTTATTTAAACCGTTAGATTACGTATCGAAAGAGTAGTATGAGATAAAAAGGCATTTTCGAGTTTAGTCAATCCGTCGGGAGGCCTATTTCAGCGTCACAAACTCTTTTGTTTTCACACCAGGGGGCTAACAATATTTAGGTTATAAAAGAATATAAAAATAAATCTTGTTTTTTTATTTGAAAAAAAAAAAGAAACTTTGGGATTGCTAAATAACAGACGAAATAAATATATAAAGCAACGGAACCATCATAGTATTTTTATAGTATTTTTGAACTACTACAAAAGGAAGGGCGGTTATTGGATTATTTACCAACCTGAGTCTGATAGACTCTATCATTTTTTTTTCTATTTCTTCAATGTAAGTAAGGTAAAAGTAAATTCCATTATAGAGCCGTATGCAATGCGCAAAAAATGCCTGTACGGTTGTTCAATTATATCTTTTTTGATTAGTCTTTATCTACTCACCTTTCACTTTCATCATGCGAGTATAGAAGAAACATTTTTTATGTTATATCATAGATTATATCATCAGGGTAATGATCCATCAACCCGCTAGTTCTTTTTATGAGGCACAGACGGGAGAATTTGTCTTGGAAGCGGAAGAGCTGCTGAAGCTGCGCGAAACCATCACAAGGGTTTATGCCCAAAGGACAGGCAAACCCTTATGGGTTGTATCCGAAGACATGGAAAGAGATGTTTTTATGTCAGCAACAGAAGCCCAAACTCATGGAATTGTTGATCTTGTAGCGACTGAATAAAAAAAAACAAGGATTTCACATGAATTCGTGATTTGATATTTTATCTTCTTACCGAATTTACTATTCTATTTATATCTATTACTATTCTATTTATATCTATTACTATTCTATTTATAAATTTCTTAATATAGAAATTTATAATATAGAAAAAAAAAGAATTTCTAAGGATCCGGTTAAGATCGATCTAAACCAGCCCATTATATATATATGATTCAACATGCCAACTATTAAACAACTTATTAGAAACACAAGACAGCCAATCAGAAATGTCACGAAATCCCCCGCTCTTGGAGGATGTCCTCAGCGACGAGGAACATGTACTAGGGTGTATGTGCGACTCGTTCAGACCGTGGACTAGGATAAAAGAAAGAAAACAATTGATCCAGTATCACCAATCCGTACCAGTGAGTAGGATAGAATGGACGAACTCCATTGAATATTCAATAACTTAAAAAAAAAAGATCTATCCTTCGATTGGGGTATCAAATGTATGGTTCCCGTTGGTGCAAATCCAATCACCTCAATTTTAAATTTAAGATGAGAAAGGATTCCCCATTGATAGCAAATGGTATTCATTAAGCGGGGGAAATCTTATTTTAAAAAGTCAAAATTTTAGGCCTTATTCTTGAAACAACGGACTAATAGGGTCAGCTACTCAGCAAATCTTCATAATTAAATACCGTTACTGTATAAATAGATCTCGTTGTGAAAGACCTAGTACTAGATAATTTTTGGTAGAGCCAAAGGATGTGAACTATACAAGTTAACAATAACATTCATTAAATGAAGGAAGGGCTCCGGTGTATAGAGAGGACCTCGCCGTTTAAGAAGTAACCATAGAAACGATGGAACCCACTAGAATCTATTTTTATTTATTACTTTTTATTTACTATGTGTTTTTGATACCTAGTATCAATACAATTTTTATTTCTATTTTATTTCTAGGCGAAATGCCTAAAAAAAAATCGTGGTCGGGAAGGTTAGAGTAGCAAAAGCCATTGGAATTTTTATTTTATACATTGGAAGAATCCGTTTTGTTATTAATAGACTAGGACACGGGAAGGGAATAACTGAAAGAAAGGAAATCAATTAGTTATTCATCAAAGTTTCATTTATTCAATGACCAGAATTAAACGAGGGTATATAGCTCGAAGACGTAGAACAAAAATCCGTTTATTTGCATCAAGTTTTCGCGGGGCTCATTCAAGACTTACTCGGACTATTACTCAACAGAAAATAAGAGCTTTGGTTTCGGCTCATAGGGATAGGGGTAGACAAAAGAGAGATTTTCGTCGTTTGTGGATCACTCGTATAAATGCAGTAATTCGAGACAATAAAGTATACTTTAGTTATAGTAGATTAATAAACAATCTGTACAAGAAACAGTTGCTTCTTAATCGTAAAATACTTGCCCAAATAGCTATATTAAATAAGAGTTGTCTTTATATGATTTCCAATGAGATCATAAAATAAAGAGATTGAAAGGAATCCGTTGGAATGGTTTAAACGGAGTTCCCTGGAAAATGAACTCTGGGAAGGTAGAGTAGAAATTAGTATAATAAAATATGAAATCGTCATCAAAATGAAGAAACACGTTCAATAAAAAGTATTTCTTATACTTCCCCTATTTTTTTTTTTCAAATGACACGACAATCAAATCTGGATTTCCTATTTTTAGAAAAAATAGCGTCAATCCACATTTGAGTTTGGATTGGAATTTTTTTGATTCAATTCAAGAGTCATCCTATTTTTTTCTGGTTCGAAGACCCGGAGTTCTAGTGGTTGACTCGCTTCTTTCAAATTGTTTCTCATTATTAAGAAAAGGTAACGGAGATAAAATACGAGCTTGTTTTATAGCAATAGTAATTAATCGTTGTTGTTTTAAGGTCAATCGATTCACTCGTCTAGATAATATTTTTCCTTGTTCGCTAATAAATCGACTAATTAAACTCATGTTTCTATAATCAATTCGATCCCCCGATTGAATCGGAGGCAAACGCCTACGAAAAGATCGCTTGGATTTCAGAAAGATTCGCTTGGATTTATCCATGGTTTGTTTATTCCTTATCCTAAAGAAAAGACCCGAATCCTATTTCTTAATTATCCATCACAGTTGATCTGATCGAAATAGGATTTGGTTTGTTTATATTTAAATTAATATATATTAGATATATCTAATATGTCATTTTTAATCTTCCTTGGAACGGAAAACTGACACACGAGCGACCGGTTCGATCTATTTCTTTATCTCCCCGTGAATCGTATGTTTGTAACAACAGGGACAGAATTTTTTCAATTCCAATCGACTAGGCGTATTATGTCGATTCTTTTGAGTAATATATCTGGAAATGCCCGTTGATTCCTTATTAACACGATTTCGAACACAACTGGTACATTCCAAAATCACCGTTACTCGGACATCTTTACCCTTGGCCATGAGCCTCCTTTGGTTTTTGATTCATTCAATTCTTTAATTTTCCGATCCGAAATGAGGAAGAAGAAAGGAACAAAAAAAACAGGTAACTCTAAATCTAATTATGAAAGAAAGATTTCGTTGCAATAAATCAATATAAATCAATATAGTAAAAATAACAATATAGTAATAAATTAAGTAATATAATGATTTCTAGCTATATTACTAGATTTAGAATTTTAAATTGCCGAACAGCATTTCATTTTTATTTAAGTATCTTGTATGATATTGTTGCCCCAACCATCACATTTCACTCTATTTTTTATTAATTTTATTAAAATTTGAGCCTGGCCCGAGTTACAAGTTTCAACGAGGGGAACCCCCCCCCTTTTTTTCGAATATATATTCGAAAAAAAAAAGAAGGGAAGGGATTAGTTACAGATATTTGATTCTATCTCTAATCCTTTCCCCCCCCTACCATAGCAATAACAAGAATTAAAAAAAGGGGAATATCAACGCATCCGGAAAAAAACGATTGATCTCTATCAATAAACCTGCTAAAGATCCGAACCATAGAGTACTTACTACCGGTGCCACGGAGAGATATGTTTTTAGATCTCGCATTTTAAATTCTCCTCCTTCTTTATTATTTCTAATATATAATGGTAATACATATATAACCAGATGTGTATATGTACTTAATGATTGGCCACTTTTATTTATACGCGGAATCCCTAATTCAAGTTGAAATGTACAAAATAAATTGTACTCTTTTATTTAATCTTAAAAGAAATAAATATGCGCCTTTAGGCTAGAAATTTGCGAAAAATACTCATTTTTTTACAGGATCTCATATTTATTTCATACTTTAATATAATAGAAATAGAATTCTATAATAGAAATAGAATAGAAGTCCTTTACTATTTTTATTTAGTATAATTCTATTTATTTGAAACCAAAACGAAGAAATGACAAGATATTTATCTATATCAATGGAAGAAATAAAGATATGGAAAACAAAACCGGGATTCTCTACAATGACACTGTAGACCAATTGAAAGGGATGTAGCGCAGCTTGGTAGCGCGTTTGTTTTGGGTACAAAATGTCACGGGTTCGAATCCTGTCATCCCTACCTATTACTTCTCTTCTGAA